CAAAAATGTATTGTTCTGAGGTATATCAAGATTCAGCCTTCGGTTCATATTTTGTCGACCAATCCTTCCTAATTCACATCTTTGTTGAAAGAATTTTTTTTGTAATTCCTTAAATAAAGATTCAGAAAATATTGGATCTCCGCCTACACAAGCAAATTGTCGATAAAACTCCAAAATAGCATTTTCTTTTGACCCAATTTTTTTTTCCTCCTTTTCATTCAGGAAAGACAAGAAAATTTCAGGGTAGCAAACATTCTCTAGAATTTCGCTTAAATTCGAACCCATAGCTGATGATAGAACTAGAATAGATATTTTCTGTTTCCTACTCACACGAGCCCATATCCTTGCTTTTCTATCAATCTCTAATTCTAATCTTCCTCCCCAATCTGATATTATGGTGCCAGTATAGACCGAAATTCCGTTATGGTCCAATTCGGACCGGTAATAGATACCAGGGCTTTGCAATATTTGATTTATTACAATTCTGTATATTCCATTTACTATAGAAGTTCCCAGGGAATTCATTAGAGGAATGTTTCCAATAAAAATAGTTTGTTCTTGGATATCCCTACTGCTTTTCCAAATTAATCCCGCGGATACATATAATTCAGAGGAATATGTAAGTGATTCATATACGGCATCTTTTTCTTTTATCAAGGATTCTACCAATTGGTATGTTTCCACAAATAATTGAAATTCAATTTCTTGATCTGTATCTTCAATTTTTGGAAACTTATAAAGTTCTTCTGTTAAGCCCCGATCAATGAACCTACAATACCCTTCAAATTGAATCTGATTCAACCCAGGTATTGTAGACATTCCCTCATTTCCACCCCCAAGCATTTTCAATTTCCCCATTTCTTTTATAGAAAATATCCCACGATTTGCTGTCATTCTTCATCGAATCACATGAATAGATTTAGCAATAATGGAATCTCTGTTCTTTTTACTGAATCACATGAAATTTTACCTAACTCCGTGTATGAAATACCTATTATGAAAAGAGGAATAAATAGAAGTTTATACTCAAATTGGAATTTGCAACAAAACAAATAGATAGAATCTAAATTCTAAATGGAAACGAATTGAAAAATTCCACCTAGACTTCTCTAGACTTCTGAAGTTTTTTTAAGAATATCAAAACAAAAAATTGATTCCATTTTTCTACCATGTATTATGATATTACATATTCCAATTCGATTGGATACCAGAAAAAAAAAATGAATTCGGGATTTGCTCTACTCAATTCTACTCAATGAGATAAAGACCTAATCTAATAAATGAGATAAAGACCTAATCTAATAATCAGAAACAATATAGAATTGATTTTTTTTAGCACTGAACCTTTTCAATTGTTCAAAAAAGAATTAGAATTCGCAGAGAAGGGAGATATTTTTACCTATTTTTTTTTTAGAATTTGAGAATACGATTGGAGTTCGTAATAAGGCTTGTATTTATTAAATATGCACAGATCTAACTCCAGCTATAGCTATCTATATATATGTCTCTTACTTTATTGCAATTGCAGTCATATTCGTTCGGGACAGCACATGTCGTGGTAAATTTGGATTTTCTTATCTCATTAAGAAATTAAGAAAAAACCATTTTAGATTCAAATTCAAGAATCGTTCAGGAATTAATAGTTAACGGTTCCGATTTGTCCTGAAATTTTGGCTTTTGTGACTGAAGGTGCACGTTTGTTTTTTCAATAGAAAAAAAAAGGGGGGGGTATTCTCATATATTTATTTTGTATCGTTTTGGCGGCATGGCCGAGCGGTAAGGCGGGGGACTGCAAATCCTTTTTCCCCAGTTCAAATCCGGGTGTCGCCTGATCGACAAGAGAATTGAAATAGTTTATTCCTTTTTGTTGATAGAATGGAAAATTCTTTTTCCAGCAGAAGCAAGCAGGGGAAAAGGACTCTTGAGACTTGTTTGTTTTTAAATTCTAAACATCGGGAGGCTTGTTCTCTAAAATAAAATGCTGGAAATCTTTTCGTCTCGGATTCAAGGAAAGATTCTAGTAGTGAAAGGGAATCGATAAATCTTGAAATCATAGTCCTTTCACTCCGCTACTACTGTAGTGTCCGTCTACTGACTGAGTCTTGAATTAGATTGAATAGGGGTAGGTGGGACAGAGAATCTAATTCCATTTTCAGTTCGGGAAGGGGCAGATGAAATATACAGACTCATGAAAGTATATGAGCACTCCCGCATTTATTCAATATTAGTTAGATCAATATTAGTTAGATCAATATTAGTTAGATTAGTTAGATTGAATAGCTAATTGGCTTTCTTTTTTTTTTTTTAATATTATTATTTAATTTAATTAATATTATTATTTAATTTAATATTATTATTTAATTATTTAATATTAATTTATTATTTTTATTTATTTTATTTTTTATTATTGAATATATTAGTATTGAATATATTATTCTAATAAAATTAGAAAATAATAAAAAATAGATTCTTTCTTTTCGGTAACCTCTAGTCAAAGAGAATTTCGTAGTCAAAGAATTTAATAGGCCGTCTTCCGATGGTTTTAGAGAACGAATCAGGAGACGGTAAGGATTAAATCAAATGGAAATAAGAGATGGAAATAAGAGTATCAGTATGCAAAGTAATCTGTCTTGATTCTATATTTTTATTTTTATTTTTTACTTAATGAAATGGGGAGGGGGACAAAATAAAACATAGGTCTTATTATTCCTACCTGTTAGTAACATTCATTCCCTCAATACTTCCAAAGATGTCGCTGGATATTTTGTTTATGCTTAACTTAATGTTTTCCGATTCTACTAGAAATCAGATAAGAACTTGTTAGATGTTCTAATTGGATTTCTTGGATTGTTTCGTCAATGGTGTTAGCCCAGAATCCCTTTTTGACTCTGTACCAGCGATTTCACTATAAGAATAGTATTCTTAGTGAATAATACAAAAAAAAAGAAAATAATACAAGAAGAGTTAGTGAACAATAATGAAATAATTCCTTCATATTGATATAGATAATATAGATAGGAGACAAAATTTACATGGATATAGTAAGTCTTGCTTGGGCTGCTTTAATGGTAGTTTTTACATTTTCTCTTTCCCTCGTAGTATGGGGAAGAAGTGGACTCTAAAGGCACTACTAATTGAGTTAAGGGATCAAACTGTATCAATTTTGTTTTATAGCTGGGTTCTGAAATTTTTTGAACTATTGAATTTGAATTTAAGTATTGAATTCATACTAATTATTTGAATTCAAATATATCTGCATTTCGGAATTCTATTGTATTCTATGGATAATATAGAAATAGAAAATACTCTTTCAATCAAACAAATATTTGAATTATTCCCATGTTCGTATTTTGAAAGTCAAGGGAATACAAATAATAGGAAATTGACTCTCCTATTCCTTCCGAATTCTTTCTAAGATTTCTATTTCGATGAACTGGCTCTTACCAAAGTTATATATGGAAAATGAGGAACCGCGGAACCCCCCCTCACTCCTACTCTATTTTTTTTGTGCCCTCCTTCTCTTTTTTTTTTCAAAGATAAAAGAAAGGAGTTCTGTTATTAGTTATTAAGCGATACACAATTTCTATAGGAAAAAAATAGACATAGGAGTTGTCTAACGAGATACTACACATAATAAGATATTGCCCCGTTGCCGTAGGCGAATACCATATTACGTATTTATTACATATTTACCTTACCGCTTGTTTTATTTTATTATTTGTATTTTAGGTTCGAAATTGGATTTATGCTTTATTGAACTCATTTCATATCATGGTTCAAACGTTAAAAATCGGTTGTGGGTTTGACCACCAATCTTTTCGAAATACGAAAAATTTTCTCATAGAACTCCCGGATCATCTGTCAACTATTTAATAACAACTATTTAATAACAACTATTTAATCAATTACTTCTTCGGAATGCTAAAAAGATTACTTTATTATTTTTTTTAATATGATACCGGGATTGGTATTGAAAATAATCAGAAATCTATAAATTCGAATCGGAAGAATAAGAGTTGCTTTTTGATTATTTCAGATTGATTGGAACCAATAATGAAACAAAGAAAAAAAAAATTGGGACGCTATGCTATGTACATTCCATATATGGAATATATAATCTATATATATATGAATATGAAGATACATATACATATTGTAGATTGATCCATATTAAATCTCTATTTTTATAGAGTCAAACTTTATACACTACAATAATAGATAGATAGTATGGTAGAAAGAAATAGATTTGATTTCTTTCTACCATACTATCTGGATTTCATAGAATTCTGCTGATTCTATTCTAGTCCGATCATTTCATTTAAGACTAAGACCCGAAATTGAAATCCTTTTTCATTTTTTTTTTTTCAATCATTCCATTGATAAGAATTAAGAAGTCATGATTAAGTAAAATTAGTCATTTTGACTTACCGTTTTTACATAAATTATAAGTAAAAAGGCAGTAGGAACTAGAATGAACAGTGCAGTAGCAATAAATGCGAGAATATTTACTTCCATAATCTCTATGTTTTATTTCTCTTTTATTTCCAATAAATAACTCGGGATTTAATCCCATAAAGATGATAAATCTTTCGTCGGTAAATTCAATGGTATAAATTAAATCTCGATGATATCAAATCAGATCAATATCATGAATAACAATATCTGAGCTATCACTATCAAATCGATTCATCGTCGAGAATTGAATAGTATAACATAGGAAGATCTTTTATCCATACCAAATTCCAAAATTAGATTTCTGATGTAATCAATAATTCCTTTTCTTTTTTATTTTAAGAGTTTTTTTTCTTTCTTCGTTGGAACCTTTACCTTAAACTATTAAACTAAAAAAAAAAAAGAGGGATCCCTGTTAGGAATGAGATTATGTTTGTTATTTTTATTCCCTTTCTTTCACACACGAGAATTGATGTCTTTTTTTATTGGATTTGTATCCATCGGGACTGACGGGGCTCGAACCCGCAGCTTCCGCCTTGACAGGGCGGTGCTCTGACCAATTGAACTACAATCCCAGGGAAAAAAGCGTATAGCATACATATTTTTACGATTTCATTCAAACCTTTTCTTTTTCGATTTTAGATTCGAATCGTTGTGCTGTAACTGACGGAGGCGGGACTTTTTTATATTTTGATATCTATATGGATATACACTTTAGCGAGATCGACACGGATTACGAGTAATCCGTTCGTTATTGCCAAATCTATTAAAAAATGAATCAATGAAAATAAAAAAGAGTCTTTTTTATTTTTTGTTTATTTACTTTAATCCTTTCCTTAGACTTTATACTTACAGATCCTGATAGGAATCTAGATCATTAGCAAGATCCTAATTTGTGAAAAAAAAATACGTAATACGGAAAAAAAAATAAATAGCGCTAGGGATGTATCATATTTTTGTTCTTCCGTATCAGAGCACATCGGGCATTTCCGGAGAACAACAAATGGGTTATATCATTTCATGGTGGATCGGCAAATTATTGGGCCGAGCTGGATTTGAACCAGCGTAGACATATTGCCAACGAATTTACAGTCCGTCCCCATTAACCGCTCGGGCATCGACCCAGGAAGAATCAATTTCAGTCTTTATTGATGATCCACGATCAACTTCCTTTCGTAGTACCCTACCCCCAGGGGAAGTCGAATCCCCGCTGCCTCCTTGAAAGAGAGATGTCCTGAACCACTAGACGATGGGGGCATACTTGCCCGACCGCCATTATACTATGAACATAGTATGAACAGTTTTTTTGAAATTGTCAATATAATGGAATGATATGATTCGATCAGAAGGATCTTTCCATCTTTCAAAATTCCATAGAATTTTTTGATTCATCATTTAGATTTCGAAATTGTTCATTCCAATCGCCAATCTAGAATTCTAAAAAAAAAATAGAAAAAAGATAAGTAATGCGAAAGAAAGATAGGACGGAATGTTTGGTTTGCTGGAAAAGGTGAGGGGTTTAAACTTCATTTCTTTCACTTTCATTCATTGTTAAGATTCGATAGGTATATTTCTATCTCACACCAAGCCGGGAAATAAAAAAACGAGAATCAATCTGGAAATCGGGTAAGAAAGATAGGGATCAACAAGTTATTGAAAATTCTTTTTTTTTCAATAAGAATTTGGTTGAGGGACAGGACAAATTGAATCCATTTATCAATGATTCGATGAAATATTGGAATTGGTGGGTATGTGTATCAATGAAATGAATTTCGTTATGATGAGGATGACTTCAATTCGAATCGGTTTTGAAATAATTCATTACATTGATATTTATCACATTGATATTTATCAAATCCAATATCAATAAACCATTTTATTAACTATACTCTATTCACTAGCTAAATCCAATTTTTTGTTCCTTAATGAGTCGCTATGCAGATAAAATATATCTATGTACATATACTCTAATCTTATCTATATATAAGTATATGCAGTAACAAATATATGTACTAGGCTCATATTGGCTAGTTCCTTATTCAGGAATTGAATCAAACGGGGCCCTTTTAACTCAGCGGTAGAGTAACGCCATGGTAAGGCGTAAGTCATCGGTTCAAATCCGATAAGGGGCTTTTTACTTTTTTTTTTATAAAACTCCAGCAGTAGTATTCATATTTGAAGGAAGAATAGAGATATTGTTGATATTTGTAATAAAAAAACTAAGGAATCGTAGAATTTCATTAGAAAATGGAATTATGAATTCTAATTCTAATAAGTTATCGTTATCATTCTAATGAATTCGAATATAGTAAACTAATTCTAGTTAGAAAGTGGAACATTTTGATTATTATTTCTATTTTTTTTTTATAATGAATAATGATATCTCCTTTAATTGCCAGATATTCCTATTTTCGATTATTCCAATCAAAAAAAAATTGGAAAGATTATTAAAAAAAAAGTAAGTGGACCTAACCCATTGAATCATAACAATATCTACTATTCTGATATTCAAATTCGATAGAGATAAAATTTGAACAGTGGATCTTTTTTTTTTATTTTGTTTTTCATACTTCTTTGGTTTGGACTCCGTAAGAATCTGTCGATATTTTCGATTAAATCTTCTTGTTCCTAGAGGTTCTATAGGAATGAATAAATTACTATTCTATTCCCTTCCTTCACGCGGAAGGGCTTATTCCAAGTTCCAACATACAAGTCATTTGAATTTTAAATATCTTTTTTTTCCGAACACAAGAAAAGATCAATTTATATTTCGATTATTTCTATAAGATAAGATATGATATATCTATAGAAAAATAAATCCATTAAATCATGGCTTCGCGTATCAAATATTTTCTTTTCATATCGATGCATACGATATTTTTTCGGGTAATTAATGGATGCGAGAAAGAGACTTTCACTTACATTACAGTCTCTTATTATTAAATAAATTCAAAATAAATTCAATACAATATTAAATAATCTGACAGATAGATAAAAAAAAGTAAATAGAAAAAAAAATATTCGAAGTATATTTCTTACCTCGATCTG